TCTTTATCAACATTAGAAAAAATACCTTTTTATCATCTAGACAATCGTTGGATTTTTATCAACAAACAAAAAAGTAATAATCTAAACAACGAATTTCGAAATAGAATTGAAGCTCTAGACAACTCTTTTTTTCTGGATAGAGTTGAAACAAGAACTAGGTTGTGTAATGACGATACTGAAAAAGAATATTTGCCTATAATGTATGATCCTTTCTTGAACGGGCCATATCGTGGAACAATTAAAAAGAGGTTTTCACTTTCAACAATAACTTCTATAGAAAATTTCAAAAAGAGAGTTGGGATAAATAGGATTCATAGTATTCTTCTTCCGTATACAGATTCCCAAGAATTAATCCATGAAATTATAACTGATGCTAAAGAAATTAGTAAAAAAACCCCCCGCTGGTCATACAAATTAATCGCCGAATTGGAACAATCGGGAGAAGATCAAGAAGACGTGCCCTTGGATGATCAAATTCGATCAAGAAAAGCTAAGCGTGTGGTCATTTTTACTGATAACAAGCAAGATACCGACCCTAATACAACGAATACCGAAACTTCGGATCAAACAGACGAACTAGCTTTGATACGTTATTCACAACAATCCGATTTTCGACGAGGCATAATCAAAGGTTCTATACGTGCTCAAAGGCGTAAAATAGTTATTTGGGAATTGTTTCAAGCAAATGTGCATTCCCCACTTTTTTTGTACAGGATCAAAAAATCCCCCCCCTTTTTTTTTGATATCTTCGAACTAACGAAACCCCTTTTTAGAAATTGGATAAAGGGCGTAGCAGAGGTCCAAATTGGAAAGTATGCAGCAGAGCAGACAAAAAGAGAAGAGAAGAAAAGAGAAGAGAAGAAAAGAAAAGAAATAGTACAGATAGAAATAGCAGAAGCCTGGGATACCATTCCCTTTGCACAAGGAATAAGAGGTTACATGTTAATAACTCAATCAATTCTTAGAAAATATTTTCTATTGCCTTCATTGATAATAGCCAAAAATATTGGGCGTATGTTATTATTTCAACTTCCAGAATGGTTTGAGGATTTACAGGAATGGAATAGAGAGGTGCATGTTAAATGTACCTATAATGGTGTACAATTATCAGAAACAGAATTTCCGCAAAATTGGGTAACAGATGGTATTCAGATTAAAATTCTATTTCCTTTCCATCTGAAACCTTGGCAGAGATCTAACTCTCCTAGAGATCTAATGAAAAAAAAGCAAAAATATGATTTTTGTTTTTTGACAGTTTGGGGAATGGAAGCTGAACTTCCTTTTGGTTCTCCTAGAAAGCGCCCCTCATTTTTTGAACCCATTATTAAGGAGCTCAATAAAAAAATTGAAAAATTTAAAAAGAAATATTTTATAGCTCTAAAGATTTTAAAAGGAAAAACAAAATTACTTCTAAAAGTTTTAAAAGAAATAAAAAAATGGATTATGAAAAATGTTATATTTATAAAAAAACGAATAAAAGAACTTAATCCAATTCTATTATTTAGGTTTAGATTAAGAGAAGTATATGAATCGAATGAAACTAAAAAAGAAAAAGATTTTCTGATCAGAAATCAAATAATTGATGAATCGTTTAGTCAGATTAAATCTCCGGCTTGGTCAAAACCTTCACTGACAAAAAAAAAAATGAAAGATCTTACTAATAAAATAAATATAATTCGAAATGAAATAGAAAGAATTACAAAAGATAAAAAAAAAAGTTATAATCCTAAAAAATTAGAGTCACCAAAAAAAATTTGGCAAATATTAAAAAGAAGAAATGCTCGATTAACCTATAAATTCCATTATTTTATAAAATTTTTCATTGAAAAAATATACATAGATATTTTTTTATCTATCATTAATATTCCCCTAATCAATACACAACTTTTTCTTGAATCAACAAAAAAAATTATTGATCAATACATTTACAATAATGAACCAAATCAAGAAAAAATGAATAAAAAAAATCCAAATACAAGTTGTTTTATTTCGACTATAAAAAAGTCACATATTTTTAGTGATTTATCCTACTTGTCACAAGCATATGTATTTTATAGGTTATCTCAGACCCAAGTTATAAATTTGTATAAATTACAATCTGTTCTTGAATATCGGGGAACATCTTTATTTCTTAAGACTGAAATAAAGAATTTTTTTGGAACACAAGGAATATTTAAGACCGAATTAGGGCATAAAAAACCTCATAATTCTGCAATGAATGACTGGAAAAATTGGTTAAGAGGACATTATCAATATGATTTATCTCAGATTAGATGGTCTAGATTAATACCACAAAGATGGCGGAATAGAATTAATAAACGTTGTATGACTAAAAAAAAAAAATTTTATAAATGGGAGTCCTATGAGAAAGACCAATTAAATTTTTACAGAAAAGAAAATGTTTCTGAAGTATATTCATTATTGAATGAAAAAGAAAATTTTCCAAAATACAATAGATATGACCTTTTATCATATAAATCCCTTAATTATGAAAAAAAAAAGGCCTCTTCTATTTCTATTTATAGGTATGAATTACGATTGCAAATAAATAAGAACCAAGAGCTTTTTTACAATTCTAACATACATAAAGACAACTTTTTTGATATCCTGGAGAGTATTCTTATCAATAGTTATCTAGGAAAAGGCAGTTTTTTATATATCGAAAAAAATGCAGATAGAAAATATTTTGATTGGAAAATCTTAAAATTTCCTCTAAAAAAAAAAGCCGATCTTGAAACCTGGATACAGATCGATACCAAGATTAACCAAAGTACTAAGATGGGTACTAATAATTACCAAATAGTTGATAAATTTGATAAAAAAGATCTTTTTTATCTTACGATTCATCAAGATAAAAAAAAAAATTCAAAAAATATCACAACAAATCTCAAAAGGGTATTTTTTGATTGGATGGGAATGAATGAAGAAATACTAAACCGTCCAATACCGAATATGGAACTTTGGTTATTCCCAGAATTTTTACAACTATATAATGTATATAAAATAAAACCGTGGATTATACGAAGCAAATTTCTTCTTTTAAATTCGAATAAAAATGAAAATATTAGGGCAAGTACGAATAAAAACATCAATGAAAAACAAAAAAGGAATTTTTTGATTCGATGGTATAAAAAAATAAAGAATAAAAATAAAGAAGAACCCGTAGGACAAGGCAATCTTGGATCCGTTCTATCAAACCAACAAAAGGGTATTGAAGAAAATGATGTGGAATCAAACAATAAAAAGCCTAAAAAGAAAAAACAATACAAAAGTAAAACGGAAGCAGAAATGGATCTCTTCCTGAAACGTTATTTGCTTTTTCAATTGAGATGGGACGATTCTTTGAATCAAAGAATAATCAATAATATCAAGGTATATTGTCTCCTGCTTAGACTGAATAATCCAAGAAAAATTACTATATCCTCGATTCAACAGGGAGAACTCTGTTTGGATATAATGTTGATTGAACAGAATTTAACTTTTCCAGAATTGATGAAAAAGGGACTATTTATTATCGAACCCACTCGTGTGTCTGTAAAAAATGATGGACAATTTATTATGTATCAAATCATAGGTATTTCCTTGGTTCATAAAAGTAAGTACAAAACAAGTAATCAAAGATACCACGAACAAAGATATATTGATAAAACTCATTTTAATGAGTCCATTTCAGAATATCAAAAAAGAATCAGAAATAGAGATAAAAATGATTTTGATTTGCTTGTTCCTGAAAATATTTTATCATCTAAACGTCGTAGAGAGTTGAGAATTCTCATTTGTTTCAATTCAAAAAGCGGTAAGGGTGTGGATAGAAATCCAGTATGTTATAACGAGAACTGGGCAAAAAAGATTAGAGATAAAAATGAATTAATTCAATTCAAGTTTTTTCTTTGGCCTAATTATCGATTAGAAGATTTAGCTTGTATTAATCGTTATTGGTTTAATACCAATAACGGCAGTCGTTTTAGTATGTTAAGGATACATATGTATCCGCGGTTAAAAACTTATTTCTTTTACCATAGAAGATACAGATGTACATATTCCAATTAAATCAATAATGTATCAATTAGATCTAGTGAATCAACAAAATCTTTAATCTAGTAAATCGGAGGTGAGGTTAAAATTATTCACTTTTTTAAATTCAAAAATATATGCGTCATACTTCTAAATAAAAAATTTAAATAATTGATAAAATTTTGAATCCATAAATAAAAATAAAGAAATTTAGATTATTGTATATATTATATCGCATTAAAATTTAAAATAAAATGACTAGCATTATTATTACTGATCATTAAAATCCATATTTCTAAAAAGGGGCGGATAAATTTATGGTAAAAAATTCATTCATTTCAATTATTTGTCAAGAAGAAAGCAAAGGGTCAGTTGAATTTCAAGTATTCAGTTTTACCAATAAGATACGAAAACTTACTTCTCATTTAGAATTACACAAAAAGGACTATTTATCTCAGAGGGGGTTGCGGAAAATTTTGGGAAAACGTCAACGACTACTGGCTTATTTGTCAAAAAAAAATAGAGTACGTTATAAAGAATTAATTGATCAGTTGGATATTCGAGAAAGAAAAACTCGTTAATTTGCGGAATCTTGTTTCAATTTTGATAAACTTCCTTTCACTTTCAGCAATTCATGGAAGAATGAATCGATAAAAAACTTATGACTGCGCCAGTTACAAGAAAAGACCTCATGATAGTAAATATGGGTCCTCAGCACCCATCAATGCATGGTGTTCTTCGACTCATCGTTACTCTAGATGGTGAAGATGTTATTGACTGTGAACCAATATTGGGTTATTTACACAGAGGGATGGAGAAAATTGCGGAAAACCGAACAATTATACAATATTTGCCTTATGTAACACGTTGGGATTATTTAGCTACTATGTTCACAGAAGCAATAACTGTAAATGGACCCGAACAGTTAGGAAATATTCAAGTACCTAAAAGGGCTAGCTATATCAGAGTCATTATGTTGGAGTTGAGTCGTATAGCTTCTCATTTGTTATGGCTAGGCCCTTTTATGGCGGATATTGGGGCACAGACCCCCTTCTTCTATATTTTTCGAGAAAGAGAATTAATATATGACCTATTCGAAGCTGCTACTGGTATGCGAATGATGCATAATTTTTTTCGTATTGGAGGAGTAGCTGCTGATCTACCTTATGGCTGGATAGATAAATGTTTGGATTTTTGCGATTACTTTTTAACAAGGGTTACTGAATATCAAAAGCTTATTACACAGAATCCTATATTTTTAGAACGTGTTGAAGGCGTAGGCATTATTGGTGGAGAAGAAGCAATAAATTGGGGTTTATCAGGACCAATGCTACGAGCTTCCGGAATACAATGGGATCTTCGTAAAGTTGATCGTTATGAGTGTTACGACGAATTAGATTGGAAGGTTCAATGGCAAAAAGAGGGGGATTCATTAGCTCGTTATTTAGTACGAATCGGTGAAATGACAGAATCGATAAAAATGATTCAGCAAACTCTGGAAGGAATCCCAGGGGGTCCCTATGAAAATTTAGAAACCCGGCGCTTTGTTAGAGTAAAAGATGTAAAAGATCCCGAATGGAATGATTTTGAATATCGATTTATTAGTAAAAAACCTTCTCCGACTTTTGAATTGTCGAAACAAGAACTTTATGTGAGAGTCGAAGCCCCAAAAGGGGAATTGGGAATTTTTTTGATAGGAGATCAGACTGTTTTTCCTTGGAGATGGAAAATCCGACCGCCGGGTTTTATCAATTTGCAAATTCTTTCTCATTTAGTTAAAAGAATGAAATTGGCTGATATTATGACAATACTAGGTAGCATAGATATCATTATGGGAGAAGTTGATCGTTGAAATGATAACAGAAATAAAAGCTATCAATTCGTTTTCCAGATTGGAATCCTTAAAAGAACTCTACGGAATCATATGGATCCTTGTCTCTATTTTAGCTCTTGTATTAGGAATTATAATCGGCGTACTAGTAATTGTTTGGTTAGAAAGAGAAATTTCTGCAGGGATACAACAACGTATTGGTCCTGAGTATGCCGGCCCCTTGGGAATCCTTCAAGCCCTAGCAGATGGTACAAAACTACTTTTCAAAGAGAATATTCTTACATCTAGAGGAGATGCTCGTTTGTTTAGTATTGGACCATCTATAGCAGTCATATCCATTTTACTCAGTTTTTCAGTAATTCCTTTTAGCTATAACCTTGTTCTAACCGATCTTAGTATTGCTGTTTTTTTATGGATCGCTATTTCAAGTATTGCTCCTCTTGGACTTCTTATGTCAGGATATGGATCAAACAATAAATATTCCTTTTTAGGTGGTTTACGGGCTGCTGCCCAATCAATTAGTTATGAAATACCATTAACTCTATGTGTATTATCAATATCTCTACGTGTGATTCGGTGAGCCGTAAAAAATACCCTAATTTCTTTCTCGGAAGAAAGTTTAATATTTTCATTTTTTGATTCATCATTTGAATTGATAAATTAAACCAGATAGTTATATGAGTGAAAGAAAACGACTTGTAAATTTGCAGTAAAGTAATATTGAATCTCATTTCCTATGTACAAGAATTAAGTAAAAGTAGTTGAGACGGTTTACCCCAAGAATGGTTGATTAGTCATTTAGTCATCATGACTTGAAGCGGGTTTAAAAGATCAACCGTATGGAGTTTTTTTTTAATATCTATTACCATAATGCAAGGTTGAGCAAAAACGGGTGGATGGTTAGGAAGACCAAGATACACAAAGGATTCGTAATGGAGTTTATAGGAGTTATCCAAGAGGATATTTCTGTACAGAAAAGGAATTTGAATTGGGACTTTAAGTTAGTAGAAATGATAAAGAAGTACTCCCCACGATTCCGATCCAGAGTATGTTCCTATCCACTGATTAAATAACTATCAAGAACGAAGTAATCTTTTACTTTGGTTAAAGTCCCCTTTTCTGAGAAAGAAGAATAGGAACGAAATAAAATAGAAAGAATGGAATTGAAAAAAAAAAGATTTCTTTTTTTCCTGGATACATATTTGTATTTAAAGGTTGTCATGATTTATGAACACTAATATAAAATATAATTGATTTTTTTTTCGTAATCAAAAAAATAGGTTGAAATATCTATGTGATATTTTTACAACAAAGTTTTTTATTCAAGGATTTAGTTATTAATCAACAAAGAAAAATAAAAATTCTTTAAAGGATAAGATAAATTCAGAAGCACTTTTTTATTTATTTTATTAAAATATAGCAGACAGAATTCCATGGGTCTAATTCGGAATCTTAGGTAGGGTGTCTATCCTTCTATCCTATATCCTATCAAATGATTCAAAAATAGCGAAGGTTCTTTAGATTTATTTGTGACCTCTGAGGAGCCGTATGAGGTGAAAATCTCATGTACGGTTCTGAAATAGCGATGGAGCAGTGATGTTATCATCGACTATAATTATCTAACAGTTTAAGTACAGTTGATATAGTTGAAGCGCAATCAAAGTATGGTTTTTGGGGGTGGAATTTGTGGCGTCAACCTATAGGGTTTATCATTTTTATAATTTCTTCTCTAGCCGAGTGTGAAAGATTACCCTTTGATTTACCAGAAGCAGAAGAAGAGTTAGTAGCAGGCTATCAAACCGAATATTCCGGTATCAAATTTGGTTTATTTTACGTTGCTTCGTATCTGAATTTATTAGTTTCTTCATTATTTGTAACAGTTCTTTACTTGGGGGGTTGGAATTTTTCTATTCCGTATATATTCGTCCCTGGTGATATAAATAAAGCCGGTAAAGTCTTTAGAACAATAATAGGTATCTTTATTACATTAACTAAAACTTATTTATTCTTGTTCATTCCTATTGCAACAAGATGGACTTTACCGAGACTTAGAATGGACCAACTTTTAAATCTTGGATGGAAATTTCTTTTACCTATTTCTCTAGGTAATCTATTATTAACAACTTCGTCCCAACTTCTTTCACTCTAAAGAACTACAATAATATTCACAACTTCTCTCAAACAAGAGAAAGAAAAAAACCTTTTTCTAAATATTCACTATATGTTCCCTATGATAACTGAGTTAAAAAATTATGGTCAACAAACAATACGAGCAGCCCGGTACATCGGACAAGGTTTCATGATTACCTTGTCCCATGTGAATCGTTTACCAGTAACGATTCAATATCCCTATGAAAAATTGATCACCTCGGAACGTTTCCGAGGCCGAATCCACTTTGAATTTGATAAATGTATTGCTTGCGAAGTATGTGTTCGTGTATGTCCTATAGATCTACCTGTTGTTGATTGGAAATTGGAAACTTATATTCGAAAGAAACGCTTGCTTAATTACAGTATTGATTTTGGGGTCTGTATATTTTGTGGTAATTGTGTTGAGTATTGTCCAACTAATTGTTTATCAATGACTGAAGAATATGAACTTTCTACCTATGATCGTCATGAATTGAATTATAATCAAATTGCGTTGGGTCGGTTACCGGTATCCGTAATTGATGATTATACAATTCGAATAATTTCGAATTCTCCTCAAATAAAAAAATAGATCCCTTTTTTGAATCAAAAATTTTTCAATTACTGAGGTTCAGTTTGAACCTAAAAGAATGAAGTTTTTGTTTGTTCAATACAAACTATTAATTGATTAGTGAGAATCTTAGCTTAATTTGATTTGAATTGAAAAAAATTACTATATTTTTATTCCAAATATATAGTTTCAAACTCGAATAGGAAATGAGGGTGATCCAATCACTTTTTCTACATCAATCTACATTTATTTGTTTTACAATTTTAAAGTAGCAGAGTAACCTCTTTTTTCCTGGTCAGGTCAATAAAATCATGAAAGATTTATATATTTTTTCTATAAAATAAATGGATTTACCTGGGCCAATACATGATTTTATTTTAGTCTCTCTGGGATCGGGTCTTATATTAGGAGGTCTAGGAGTAGTAGTCCTTCCCAATCCAATTTATTCCGCCTTTTCATTGGGATTGGTTCTTGTCTGTATATCTCTATTCTATATTCTATCGAACTCCTATTTTGTAGCTGCCGCGCAACTCCTTATTTACGTAGGAGCTATAAATGTTTTAATCATTTTTGCTGTTATGTTCATGAATGGTTCAGAATATTACAAGGATTTTCATCTTTGGACCGTGGGGGATGGAGTTACTTCGATAGTTTGTACAAGTCTTTTTATTTCACTAATTACTACTATTCTAGATACGTCATGGTACGGGATTATTTGGACTACAAAATCAAATCAGATTGTAGAGCAAGATTTGATAAGTAATAGTCAACAAATTGGAATTCATTTATCAACAGATTTTTTTATTCCATTCGAATTCATTTCAATAATTCTTTTAGTTGGTTTAATAGGTGCAATTGCTGTAGCTCGTCAATAAAAATTATTGAATGAAAACTAGTAATTCAAATCAAACTTTGTTCTTGGTTATTACATTCATAAATTCTTTGATAAAAGAAAAAGATAGGGGGTTGATAAAAGAGAAAGACTTTAGGGCAATCTATTACCATATTACCAACGGATTCCTTTACTTTATTCCAGCTTTTCTATATGCAAGTAAATAGAATGAGTTGAATTGTTGTTCATATTGAAATGAATCAAGATTGATAAGGAGTTGGTTAATGATACTCGAACATGTACTTGTTTTGAGTGCCTATTTATTTTCTATCGGTATCTATGGATTGATCACAAGTCGAAATATGGTTAGAGCCCTTATGTGTCTGGAACTTATATTAAATGCGGTTAATATCAATTTTGTAACGTTTTCTTATTTTTTTGATAATCGTCAATTAAAAGGAGACATTTTCTCCATTTTTGTTATAGCTATTGCAGCCGCTGAAGCAGCTATTGGACCGGCTATTGTTTCATCAATTTATCGTAATAGAAAATCAACCTGTATCAACCAATCGAATTTGTTGAATAAATAGTATTAATCATATAAATTCTAATATCTTGATAA